TTTAAATTATTCCGACGGACTTTTTATAACCCACTTCTTTTATTATCTCATTGGAAATCATATAAAGACAATCCCTATTTAATATAGCTATTTGTGCAAGTATTTTACGATTAAGAAGCAACCGTCTCTTGTACAGATCGTGTATTAATCTACTATAACTATAGGATACCCCACCTTCGCGAATTACTGCGTTTATCCGAGTGATCCACAAACGACGAAAATTTCTCTTTTGACTGCCCCGATCCCGATGAGCCGAAACCAAAGCTCTTATTTTCTGTTGAGTAATAGTTCGAGTAAGTCTTGAATGGGCCCCTCGAAAGCTTGATGCAAATAAACGAATTTTTGTTCTACGTCTACGAGCTATATATCCCCGTCTAATTCTAGTCATTGAATAGATGAAACTTTCACGAATAACTAATTTATTTCTTTTCTTTCAGTTATTCTTTTCCCCTTTCCTAATCTATTAATAACAAAACGGATTTTTCCAATGTATAAAATAAAAATTCCAATGGCTTTGGCTACTATAACCTTCCTGACCGCGATTTTTTCTTTTTTTTTTTAGGCATTTTTCAATGCGAAATAAGAAATTCTATTGTGTTATAGGTGTCAAAAATATAAAATATAAATGGATAAAGAAATAGCGGGTTCCTTCGTTTCTATGGTGACTTCCTAAACGGTGAGGTCTTCTCTATACACCGGAGCCTTTACTTCATTTAGTTATTGGTAACTTGTATAGTTCACCCTTTTTTGGCTCTACCCATGAATTATCCAGCAATAGGCCTTTCACAATGAGATCTACCTATACAGTAACGGTATTTAATTATGAAAGTTAGCTGGGTAGCTGACCCTCTTAGTCCGTTCTTGCCAGAGTAGGAGCTTAATCTTTATGCCTTTATAAAGATAAAGTAAATAAGAAAGTAAATAAAAATAAGATTTCCTCCGCTTAATGGCTAACCATTTGCTACCAATGGAGAATTGCTTCTCATCTTAAATTGAGGTGATTGGATTTGCACCAACGGAAACCATAAAATTTATACACAATGTAGGAATGTGATAACTTTGATTATGATCATTTTTATTTTATATACTGAATGGAATCCCTTCTTACATTCTATACTATACTATTCACCGGTACTGGTCATTGATACTAGAAAGTTTTTTCTTGCTTTTGTACCAGCTCATGGTATGATCTAAACGAGTCGCACATACACCCGAGTACATGTTCCTCGACGTTGAGGGCATCCCCGAAGAGCGGGGGATTTCGTGACATTTCTGATTGGCTGTCTTGTATTTCTAATAAGTTGTTTAATAGTTGGCATGCTGAATTGTATACATAATGGGCTGGTTTAGATTGATCCTAACCGGATAATTATGAATTACTTCTATTTATTAGATTTACTAGAATAGTAAAATCATAGATAAAATTTCAAATCACGGATTTGTGTGAAATCCGTCTTATTTTCATTCAACCGCTACAAGATCAACAATTCCATAAACTTGTGCTTCTGTTGCTGACATAAAAACATCTCGCTCCATGTCTTCGGATACAACCCATAAGGGTTTGCCTGTTCTTTGTACATAAACCCTTGTGAGGGTTTCACGCAGTTTCAGCAATTCTTCCGCTTCCAGGATAAATTCTCCCGCTTGTGCCTCATAAAACGAACTAGCAGGTTGATGGATCATTACCCTGATGATATAACATAATAAAAAGTTCCTCTATCTCGCATGATGAAGCGAAGAGAAAAGAAAGATAAAGACTAATATAATAGGAAAAAAGATAGAATTGAACAACCGTACGGGCATCTTTGGTGCATTGCATATGCATACGGCTTTACAATAAAATGGACCTTTACCTTCCAAGAAAGAGAAAAGTAAAATATACCAGACCCTGGTGGGGTAAATGATCAAATTGCCACCCTTCCTTTTCTTTTAGAATAGTTAAAAACTACTATGATGGCTCCGTTGCCTTATATTTCTATATTAATATATTAAATTTTGTTTGTGATTCAGCAATCCCAAAGTTTCTTTTTTTTTTTGATCCAATCAAAGAAAAAATCTTGTTTTTTTTGCACTCCTTGCATAATAGAAATATTTTTAAGAGCCTTCCGGTGTGAACAAAAAAGGTTTGTGACGCTGAGCTGGGCTCCCGATAAATAAGAGAAAATCGGAAATACCCTTTCTCCCATACTACTCTCTCGATACATAATCTAATGTTTTGAAAAAACAATGCAAAAAATTTTTCATATCGAATTCGAAGTGCCATGCTATTATTACTTAATATATATTCATATTTCATAGGGCGAAGGCATAGTCTTCTTTTTTCTCTTAAATCATTGGCGCCAAGCGTGAGGGAATGCTAGACGTTTGGTAATTGCTCCTCCGACCAGGATAAAAGATCCCATTGAAGCGGCTAACCCCATGCATACTGTATGGACATCTGGTCGTACAAATTGCATAGTATCATAAATAGCTACTCCGGGTATTACCCAACCGCCGGGAG